TTGAGTCCTTTTCATTTGGTCGAGGTTAGGCCTTGACCTTTAATTGGTTCTATTGGAGCTATGTGTTTGACAGGAGGCTTGGCTTCGTGGTTTCATGGTTTAAATTTGAATTTATTGTTGTTGGGGAGGTTTATTATTGTAGTTACTATAATTCAATGGTGGCGTGATGTGGTACGAGAGAGAACTATACAAGGTTTTCATTCTTTAATAGTTTCTCGTGGTTTGCGGATAGGAATGGTGTTGTTTATTACGTCTGAGGTATGTTTTTTCTTTGCTTTTTTTTGGGCTTTTTTTCATAGGAGGTTGTCTCCTACTATAGAGTTGGGGAACAGCTGACCTCCTTCGGGAGTCAATGCTTTGTCTCCTTGATCGGTTCCATTGTTAAATACTGTAGTATTACTCTCTTCGGGGGTAACAGTTACTTGGTGTCATCATTCTTTAGTGAATGGGACTTATTGTGAGGGAGTAGTTAGTCTATTTTTGACGGTTCTTTTAGGGGGGTATTTTACTTTGTTACAGGCAGGAGAGTATATTGAGACTAGGTTTTCTATTAGTGATAGGGTTTATGGGTCTAGTTTTTTTGTGGCTACTGGATTTCATGGGTTACATGTATTGATTGGGAGAGTTTTTCTTTTGGTTTGTATGGGGCGTTATATAATAAATCAATTTAGTAGGGCGCATCATTTGGGGTTTGAAGCTGCAGCTTGATATTGGCATTTTGTAGATGTAGTATGGTTATTTTTGTTTGTTTCTATTTATTGGTGAGGTAGTTAATTATTGGGGTGGTAGTTAAATTAATAATAATTGTTTGTCAAACATTAGTTACCGTTATAGGTTTACCCTTATGCCACATTTAAGACCTATTTTTTGAAATTTATTGTTAGTTGGTCTATTTATTATGGTTTGTTTAAAAACATTACAGTTGGAGTCTGATAAACCTAGGTGTAAGAAGTAGATGTGATAATTTTGAGTATTTATGTTGTTGCGGCTGTTGGTATAGGAAGTTTTCTTTTGGTTTTGTGTTTGCTTATTAGTATGCGGTCTTACTACTCTCGTAATAAGAATAGGCCTTTTGAATGTGGTTTTGATCCTAAGGATTCTGCTCGTTTGCCATTTTCTTTGCGATTTTTTTTGCTTGCTGTTGTGTTTTTGATTTTTGATATTGAAGTGGCTTTATTATTTCCTATTATTTTAGGGTTGAAGCTAAGGTTTTATAAGAGCTCTTTTTTGGCAGGGTTTGTGTTTTTGGTTATTTTGCTTGTGGGTTTATTCCATGAATGAAATCAAGGTTCTCTTAGGTGGGTTTCATAGTGCTGGAGTATCCTATATAAGGTTTAACTTTGAAACAGTTAAGAAGATTGTTTTTATCCTGTGGCATAAGTATTACGCGTTGATTTATATCAACTAATCATAAAGACATTGGTACTTTGTATTTTATATTTGGTTTGTGGTCGGGGATAGTAGGGAGAGGATTAAGAGCTTTAATTCGAGCGGAATTAAGTCAATCGGGAGGTTTAATAGGTAATGATCAGCTTTACAATGTGATTGTTACGGCTCATGCTTTTTTGATAATTTTTTTTATAGTAATGCCGGTTATAATTGGAGGTTTTGGTAATTGGTTAATTCCTTTAATGCTTGGGGCTCCAGATATGGCTTTTCCACGTTTGAATAATATAAGGTTTTGACTTTTACCTCCTGCCTTAATCTTGTTACTTTTATCTTCCATGGTTGAGAGAGGAGCGGGAACCGGTTGAACTGTCTACCCTCCTTTGGCGTCGAATATTGCTCATAGAGGGGCTTCGGTAGATCTTGCTATTTTTTCTTTGCATTTAGCGGGGGTTTCTTCTATTTTAGGTGCTATTAATTTTATAACAACAGTGGTGAATATACGTAGAAAGATAATAACTATATTGTGTATTCCTTTGTTGGTGTGGGCGGTATTTATTACTGCTGTTTTATTATTACTTTCTTTACCTGTTTTGGCTGGAGCCATTACTATGTTATTGACGGATCGTAATTTGAATACTTCTTTTTTTGACCCAGCGGGGGGAGGGGATCCTATTTTGTATCAACATCTTTTTTGGTTTTTTGGTCATCCTGAGGTTTATATTCTTATTATTCCTGGCTTTGGTGTTATTTCGCATATTATTAGAAATTATAGGTCTAAAGAAGAGGTGTTTGGTGTGATGGGCATGATTTATGCTATAGTTTCTATTGCTTTATTGGGGTTTATTGTTTGGGGACATCATATGTTTATTGTTGGGATGGATATTGACACACGGGCTTATTTTACTTCTGCTACTATAGTTATTGCTGTACCGACAGGTGTAAAGGTTTTTAGGTGGTTATCCACAATAAATGGAAGAATTCCAACTTTTGGAGCTCCTATATTATGGGCATTAGGTTTTGTAGTATTGTTTACGTTTGGTGGACTAACAGGTATTGTTTTGGCCAATTCTTCTATTGATGTGGTTCTTCATGATACCTACTATGTTACTGCTCATTTTCATTACGTTTTAAGGATGGGTGCTGTTTTTACTATATTTGCTGGTTTTTCTTATTGGTTTCCTTTGTTTTGTGGTGTATCCTTGAATACTTATATGGCAAAAGCTCATTTTTATTTAACTTTTATTGGAGTAAATATGACTTTCTTTCCTCAGCATTTTTTAGGATTGGCTGGGATACCACGTCGTTACTCTGATTATCCTGATTCTATGAATACTTGAAATTTAATTTCTTCTTTTGGTTCTACTATTAGTTTCATTGGAGTGGCTATTTTTGTTACTATAGTGGTAGAGAGGTTGAGTAGGAAGCGGGTAGTTATTTTTGGGGATTCATCTTTTAATTCTTTGGACTGAGAAGATCGATTGCCTTTAGATTACCACAATCCTGAGGAAATGTTTTTGGTATACTACACCACTGCATAGGTGGGGTGATAACATTAAATCACATAAGTGAGTTAAGCTGATACCTTAAAAGTAAGAACTGGTTCTTTAGTGTTAATATGATATAGGTTATGTACACTCATATTGGTGTAATGTTAAAGTGTAACTAGAGATGATCTTTACAAGATTAGGCCCGATTGTGATAATCTTACACTAGTCATTGTTAATTATCAAAATACCTTGCTGTTATGGTGTTTATTACTAAAAACAATTAGAAGTCTTAGGCTTGTGAATCGTTTTATGTAGGAGGTTTTTTCGAGGTTTACTATCAAATAGTTTGCTGTTCAATAGCAAGGATGCATTTAATGCCAACCTTATATGGTAATAAACAAGTCTTTATTTATGGCCTGTAGTTGGGGGTTTTTTAGATTCCTTCTTATACGGGGGGTAGGATCTTTGGTACATAATGTTGGTACTGTTAAAGATACTATGGAGCTGGCATCTTATGGATTAGCTGTGCTCATTGTAGTTATTGGTCTTTTATTGAGAATTTATATATGTTGAAATTGTTTTCCTGTTATTTCTCTTTCAGTAGAGTTACGCACATTTTTTGTGTGTGTGGGTAGTATGTTTTCTATTAGGGTTATAGTATCCTTATCTGTTTTTTGCATAAGTCAAATGTCTTGTGATCATTCTTGTATAATTCCTTGAAAGTTTTTAAATAGTTTCGATTGTCCAGATTATATTGGGTATTTGGCACTTTTTTTAATGGGAGTATCTTTATTGTGGGGATATCATTTAAATTATTTGTGTGGCGGAAAGTTGTCTTCTCTTTTAATTATCTTTTATATAGTAGTTATGGTGTTGGGTCAAGTTTTAATTGTGGTTTCTATGCTATATATAGGAAGGGAATGGGTTATCGTGGGGTGGGTTATATTTCCCGAGGGGGTTAGTTCAGCGGGGTGTATACTTAGGATATCTGGGTTTTTGTTGATAGCTCATCATCTTGGCTGAGGGGGTTAATTTATGGTGTTTAATGTGATATCACTGTTTATGTGTTGTAGGAGAGAGAAATAATAGGATTAGCGCGGGTAATTTGTGGTTGTAAACCATAGGAAGGGATAAGTTTTCTCCCCGACGCAATAATTTAGGTTTTATGTAGCTTATTATTAGGAATTAATTTTTGGTTATGGGGTAGATTTAGTTATGGTTGTAGTTTAGCCATTAGGGTGTTACACACTAATTTTTCAAGTTAGAGATCCCTCTTATTGGGGGTGGTGGTAGGTTGTATACTTTAAATTAAAAGTTCCTGTTTGCATCAGGAAAATGAGTCTATTACTGTCTCTTCGATCGTAGAGCAAGCTTTTATAATCAGGTATGATGTAATGTTGTTATTTACAGAAGAGATTACTCGCAGAGCTTTGAATTCTGAGTAGGGATTATAATCCCCTGTGAAAATGGCTTTGGATATTTTTTCGAGATTTGATGATCACAATAAAGTATTGTTTGATTTTTCTTATCTTGTGTGAGCGTTGGCTTTAGGAGGAGCCACTTTACCTCAACGCCTTAACTGTCAGTATTCTAAGAAAATGACCGTTAAGATAGGGATACTTTCTGTGTCTCATAGTTTATATAGTCGTACTTTAGCTGGTAGAGTAGGAGGGTTGAGAGTATTTTTTGCATTATTGTTTAATAGGGTAGTGTTTGCGAATTGTTTTGGGATGATTCCTTATGTATTTAGAGCAACTAGTCATTTGGCTATTAATTTAGCTATTGCCTTGCCTGTGTGGTTCGCTATTATTTTTATGAGGATATCTTATAATTTATCTGCTTTTTTGGCTCATTTACAGCCTTCAGGTTCACCTGCAGTTTTGAGTCCTTTTCTTTGTTTGATTGAGTTAGTGAGATTGATAGTACGTCCTTTAACTTTGAGTGTTCGTTTGACTGCTAATTTAAGGACTGGGCATATTCTAATAGGGTTGTTAGGAGTGGGGTTTATTAATTCAGGTTTGGGTGCTAGTTTGTTAATTTTGTTTGTGGGAGTGTTTTATACTATGTTTGAGTTTGCTGTTTGTTTTATTCAGGCTTATATTTTTACTTTACTTCCTGGTCTTTATATAGATGAACATCCTTGTTAGTATTTTATTGGTTAAATTTGTTTACATAAAAGTTAAGAGCGTGTAATGTCATTTTATTGAAGGTTAATAGTTCTTTTATTATTTATGTTGTTGGGTTTAATATAGAAAGTAGTTTAATTTTAAAACTTTATCTTTGGAAGATAAGAATCAGTGTAATATCTGTTTTCTGGCATTATATATGTTAATGGGTTTATCTGTTATGGGGAATCCCTAAATGCCAATGAGTTTAGTAATATAAGATGGTGTTGGGCTTTTATATAAGCTAAGCTTCTAACTTAGTAAGGCGAAAAATTTTCGCGAGTCCTAGTGTTAGTTGATTGCATTTGAGTTGATATACGTGTAGTTTGCATCGCAGTTATAGCTTAATTAAGCGAAAGTTTTGTAAACTTCTGATCATGTGAATTACATGTTTCTGCTGTGTCAGTATGGTCTCAAATTTTGTTTCAGGAGAGGGCTAGCCCTATTATACAATTGTTGTCCTTGTTTCATGATTATACTCTTTCTATTATCGTTTTTATTGTGATTTTTGTTATGGGAGTTTCTCTTTCTATAATTAGAAATCGTTTTATCTCGGATTTTCCTGTTGTTACTATGGTGGAGGTTGTTTGGACTGTTGTACCCATTATTATTTTGTTTATGGTTGTAGTTCCTTCTTTACAGATTTTGTATTTTATGGAGGAAAATGATTCTTATTTGACTTTAAAGGTTACGGGACATCAGTGGTATTGAAGTTATGAGCTAGCAGATGTAGACTTAGAGTTTGATTCTTATATGCTTGGTAGTCATCAGTTAGGGGAATACCGATTATTAGATGTGGATCATCGGGTAGTTTTACCTATTAATAAAGAATTACGGGCTTTAATTACTTCAGGGGATGTCTTACATTGTTGGTCTTTACCAAGGCTTAGGGTGAAAGCGGATGCGGTTCCTGGGCGGTTGAACCAGGTTTATTTTAATATTTTGCGGTCTAGATTAATTTATGGTCAGTGTTCGGAGATTTGTGGGGCTAATCATAGCTTTATGCCTATTAGGGTAGAAGGTTTATCTTTAGGCCAGTTTTTGGGTTGATGTAATGCAGATACTCCTGATGTTTTGGACTTTTCTTCTGTGGGGAGACCCTCTATAGGGGGAAGTGTACATTCAACGGGATCTAAATGATTTTCCCTAAAAACGCCGAATCGGTGGCTAGTTTTGATTGCTTTGTTGGCGGTGTGTTTTTTGGATTGGTTGGTAATTAATTAGATTTAAAATTTAATAGGCGTTAAAGAGATTAACGGCCAACTTAAGGTTAAGTCTAGGGAGTAGATGATTGAGATGATAAAATTTTACCCTTCTAGGTTTGTTTTTTTTTGTTTGGCTTTGTCAAGTGTATTTATAGTTTTTAGTAGAAATAATTGGTTTATTCTTTGAGTGGGGTTGGAGCTTCCTTTGTTAGGTTTCATTCCAATGTTTAGATTGGAGAAAGCGAGGATAGAGGGGATAGCTAAATATTTTTTAGTTCAGGCTATAGGTTCTTCTATGTTTTTAGCTTTTTCGCTGTCTGTTTTTGCAGATTATATAAATTGTATTTTTATGATTTTTGGTATGCTTATTAAGCTAGGTTTGTTTCCGTTTTTTCAGTGAGTACCTAGTGTTATAAGTTCTTTAACTTGGGTGGGGTGTTTATTTTTATTGACTATTCAAAAGTTAGGACCTTTAGGGTTAGTTGTTTTGTGCAGAAGGGGTCCGGAGACAATGATAATTATTTTAGTAAGAGGTACCATAAGGATGTTAGCAGGGGGTATGTTAGGATTCAATCAGGTATTGATGAAACCTTTAATAGCTTATTCTTCGGTGGTTCATACGGGGTGAATTTTAAATTCTAGTTTGCTTAGTCATATGTTAACTGGTCTTTATGTTTTAGCTTATTTTTGTTTAAGTATTATGTTATTTTTGGTTTTGAGGAAGAATAAAATACTTAGGGTTGTACAGCGAAGCGATTACACTAAAAATCTTTGATTAGTTAGTGTTTTATTGTTGGGTATAACGGGATTGCCCCCTTCGCCTATTTTTATTCCTAAGGTGTTATTGATATGAGGGTTAATTGGTTACCCTGTGGTAATCGTTACGATGGTTTTAAGAACTTGTGTCACTATTTATTTTTACTTTAATAGGGTTATTCCTAATTTAACTAAAAATCAATAATAATGCAGATATTGCCCAATAGTTTAATTGAAAACAGTAGATTGCAAGTCTAGAGAGTGTGTGTTTATACTTGGGTTTATGTTTAAGCCTGTACGGAAGGTAAATTCTCTTTTGTCTTTAGGTAATTCGGTTGTGGAGTTGGCGTGCCCCAAAAATATTTCTTCTTTATGAAGTTTTGGGTCGTTATTAGGGTTGAGTCTAATTACACAAATTCTTAGTGGATTGTTTTTGGCTATGTATTTTACAGCGGATACTTCTTTAGCTTTTGATTCTGCAGTTTATATTTCGCGGGATGTAAATTATGGATGATTGATTCGAGGTATTCATGCTAACAGAGCTTCTTTGCTTTTTGTTTGTATATATATCCACACAGGTCGTGGTATTTACTATGGTTCTTATCAATTTGTGGAAACCTGAAGAGTCGGTGTGACTCTGCTTTTGTTAGGTGTTTTGACCGCTTTTTTAGGATATGTTCTTCCTTGGGGGCAAATGTCATACTGGGCAGCTACGGTTATTACTAATTTGATTTCAGCAGTACCTTATTTAGGGGAAAGAGCGGTGAATTGGATTTGAGGAGGGTTTTCAGTGAGTAATGCCACTCTTGTGCGGTTTTATGCCTTTCATTTCTTATTCCCATTTTTAATGGCAGCGCTTTCTTTAGTGCATATTTTGTTCTTACACGAAAAAGGATCAAGAAATCCGTTAGGAGTTTCTTCTAATAGAGATTGTTTACAGTTTCACCCTTATTTTAGTGTGAAGGATTTAGTTGGGTTTTGTTTTATTTGAGTTAGATTGGGGTTGGTTGTGTGTTTTAGTCCTAATTTTTTTATTGATCCTGAAAATTTTATTCCGGCAAATTCTTTGGTAACTCCGGTTCATATTCAGCCAGAATGGTATTTTTTACCTATATATGCTATTTTGCGTTCTATTCCTAATAAGTTGGGAGGTGTTATTGCTCTTGTTAGTTCTATTTTTGTTTTGTATTTTCTTCCTCTTTTAATGAAACCAAAAAAGCGTTCAAGTAGTTTAACAATTTCTAATCAGGTGTTATTTTGAACTTTGTGTTCTTGTTTTTTGGTTTTGCTTTGGATTGGAAGAAAGCCTGTGGAGGATCCTTTTGAGTTAATTGGTCAAGTTTTTACTTTTTTGTATTTTAGGATTTACATTATGATATCGTTTATAAGAGTGAAAAGTTAAAAGATTAGTATAATATAGTACATTTGATTTCGAATCATGAAGTGTCGAGGAGATGTCTTTTTATGGTGACAAGTACTTTATTCATTTCGGTGGAAATGATAAGTTTTAGGGTTATACTATGCTTATTGAGTGTTTTTTATTTTCGTAAACAGCTTCTTGTTGTTTTGTTGTCTATGGAGTTTGTTTTGTTGAGATTATTTGTTTTGGTTGTTTTGGTTTATAGTAGTTTTGGTCAGTCTGTGTCTACTTCTTTTTATATTCTTATTTTAGGTGCTTGTGAGGCTAGGTTGGGGTTAAGTTTATTAGTTGTAATAACGCGGATTAAAGGGATGGATATGCTTAGGTTGTTAAGGTTAATAAAATTTTAGTTATTATTTTTATTAGGCTTGGTCTTAGTATGTTGTGGTCTTTTCGGGGGGTGTTGTCTTCTTTATTGAATTTGTTGATTATTTTAACTTTTTCGATGAGATCGTTAAAGGTTGGGTTTTCTTCTTTTTTGTTTTGTTCTAATTTTTTGTGGTTGAGTTCAGGTCTTGGTATTTTGAATGGGGTGTTGGTGGTTCTTTCTATTTGGGTGAGAGCTATAATATTGCTGGTTAGATTAAAGTTAGTGGCTCATAATCAGAATCCTATTTTGTTTGGTTTGATGACGGTTTGTCTTTTATTGGTAATCTTTCTTTTTTTTGTTTTTGATAATTTTTTGTGAATGTATTTTATGTTTGAGTTATCTCTTATCCCTACTTTGTTCTTGATTATGAAATGGGGGTATCAACCAGAACGGTTACAAGCTTCTTTTTATTTTATTATATATACTGTCTGTGCTTCTTTACCCTTGTTAGCTATAATTCTTATAATGAAAGCTGCCATGTTTTCTTTTTCTATAAGGAGAATATTACCTTTGTGTCTAATTGGAGAAAGCTTTAATTTTTGGTTAAGTTGGTTGTGTTTAGTTATGGCTTTTTTGGTTAAAACTCCGATGTGAGGGGTTCATTTGTGGTTGCCTAAGGCTCATGTTGAGGCTCCAGTGAGAGGGTCTATAGTGTTAGCCGGTATTTTGTTAAAGCTAGGGGGGTATGGTTTAATTCAAATTGTTTCGTTGACTTATAAGTTGGTTTGTCCTTTATTAGACTTGATTTTTAGGGTAAATTTATGGGGGGCTGTTATTGTGAGTTTTGTTTGTTTGGTTTGTACTGATGTTAAAATTTTAATTGCTTATTCTTCTGTTATTCATATAAATCTGATAGTTATTGGTGTGTTAAGAGGAAGTTTAATAGCGGTAATAGGTAGGGTTTTGATGATGGTTGCTCATGGTGTTAGTTCTCCTGGTATATTCGCTTTAGCGAATTTAAATTATGAGAACACTCATAGTCGTAATATGTTATTTCAAAAGGGATTGTCTTCTGTTCAGCCTATATTGGTTTTAAGTTGATTTCTTTTGGTTGCTGCAAATATGGCTGCTCCTCCTTCTTTAAATTTAGCTAGTGAGATTTTTATTTGTGTGGGGGTTTTAAAAACTGGGTTTTTTCTGTGTTTTCTTTTTGGTTTGATTACACTTCTTAGTGCTGGGTATAACTTATATCTTTTTTCATCGCAACTTAGTAATGTATGTATAGTAACCCCTAGTAAAAATATAAATTCTTGTAATTTTTTATATACGATACTGCATGGGGGATTAGTATATTATATATTATTGGCAGTTTCTTTTATGGTTTAGGAAAAATAGTTTAAGAAAAATAAGTAATTGTGACTTATTAGTTGAGGATTCCTCTTTTTCCAATGACTTCACATAAGATGGCAGTTTTTTTACTGAGTAGGTTGTTGGTTAGTATACTTTCTTGTGTTTACTTATGTTTTTCTTTAAAAGAGTCTTTGTTGGTGGAGTGAAGCCTATTATATTTTAGGGGGTTGCTTATGAGTTTTTCTATATTGTTTGACAATATTAGTTTGTTGTTTGGGAGGGTTGTTCTTTTGATTTCGTTGAGGGTGATGTCATTTAGTGTTTCGTATATGTCTGGAGATATTAATTTGACTTATTTTGTACATATAGTACTTCTTTTTGTTCTTTCTATAAATGCTTTAATTTTTTGTCCTCATATGATTGTTATATTGTTGGGGTGAGATGGTTTAGGGTTGACTTCTTATCTTTTGGTTATTTATTATTTGAATGATAAGTCTTTAGGAGCTGGTATAATCACAGCCATGACCAATCGTATCGGTGACGCTTTATTAGTCTTAGGAGTTTCATGAGCAGTTATTAGGGGTCATTGAAGTTTTGTTTATTCTAGGTTGGGGGTTGCTTGGTTTTTTATGTTTTCTTTAATGTTGGCGGCTATAACGAAAAGAGCTCAAGTCCCTTTTTCTGCTTGGTTGCCGGCTGCTATAGCTGCTCCTACTCCTGTATCTGCTTTGGTTCATTCTTCTACTTTAGTGACAGCTGGTGTATACTTAATTATTCGTTTTTATTCTAGCTTATGTCTTTATGCTTATTTTGATTTAATTGTGTTTTTTTTAGGGGTGGTCACATGTTTAATGGCGAGAAGATCTGCAATCTTTGAGATGGATTTAAAGAAAGTTATTGCGTTATCTACTTTAAGTCAGTTGGGGGTTATGATAATAGCTTTGGGTTTGGGTAGTCCTGGAGTTTCTTTTTTTCATTTATTAAGACATGCTTTATTCAAAGCTTTGTTGTTTATTTGTGCTGGAACTCTTATTCATAGAAATGCAGATAATCAAGATATTCGTTTGATAGGTAGGATTTCTGTTAGTATACCATTAAGTCGTACTGTTATAAATATTGCTAACTTGTCTTTATGTGGGTTTCCTTATTTGTCAGGGTTTTATTCAAAAGAATTGGTTGTGGAGTTTTTTATAATATCTTCGGTGTCAGCTTTAATAGGAGGGCTGATGGTAGTTAGAATTTGTTTAACATCTATCTATACTATGCGTTTGTCTCTTATAACCCTATGATCTCCTTTTAAGGGATCTAATGTGACTAGATTTACAGATGAGAGAAAGTGGACGGGACTTTCGTATTCTTTATTGTTAGGTGGTGCTGTCATGGGTGGTATTTTTGTTAGCTGGCTTATTTCCCCTGTTATTGCTCCGGTTATTTTACCTTTTTTTATAAAAGTTTTAGTACTATTGGTGGTTTTTTTACTAGGGGTTGTAGGTTTTTTCTTTTATTGGTATAACAACAATTTAGTGATGTCGCGGTTTATGAGGAGTATATGATATCTCTCTTTTATTTCTGCTAGTCCTTGTGTTAATTTTAGGATGCTTTTAGGAGGTAACTTATTGTATAACGAGGCTACGTGAATGGAAGTTTTAGGGGGTAAAGGGAGTGGATTTATGGTTTCTGGTGGATCTTTATTTTTAAGTAAAAGGTTTAGTGCATCCATATCCCAGATGTTATCCACGATTTTACTTAGAGTATTAATTTTATCTTTGTGTTTTGTTTAGGTTTATGGGTAATTATTAGTTTTATTGTATTGTTGTGATGGTTGTGTTTACTTATAAATCCAATAGCTTAAAAAAAGCTTTAGACTTTTAATCTGAAAATGAAAATATTTCTTGGGTTGTATATATATATATATATATATATATTGATTGATGTTGTGCAGTGTTATAATGGAAAATGTAAAATTCTATTGGTGTACAGAATTTTTTTGTTTGTTGGTATATTAATTACAACTTTTATGATTCCTTTTTTTGATACGTTGGTGAGTATGGGGGCAGCGATTTTATTGATGGCTCTTTTTAGTACTTTAGTTATTGCTGGTTTCTTGAATTCTTGGTTTTCTTTTGTTTTGTTTTTAGTTTATGTTAGGGGGTTGTTAGTTTTATTTAGTTACATATTGGCTATGAGGCCTAATAGTCAAGGTGTGGTAGGTTATAAATTTAGTTATTTTATTTATGGTTTTGTAGTGTTATTAGTTAGAATTTTTTGTTTTAGTTTATTAGGTTTTCCTGATTTTGTTTTGAGGTTTGAGTGGGAGGTCATTAGTCTTTTTAGGTTATGAAATATAGGAATCTATTGATTGATGATGGTTGTTTTGTTGCTTGCTTTGATTATAGTTGTGAGTCTTTGTTTTAAAAGCCCCTCTCCTTTGCGTCCTTTTATGTCTTTGTTTGGCTAGCCCATGCCGGTATAGTAGTAGTGTATAATGTTGGTGGAGTGATATCAGTGGCGTCTACATTAGCGGATTTGAAATCTGTTTTAGGGGGGAATCCTCCAGATGTCTAATTAGATCAGGTAAGCTAAATAAAATAAGCTATTGGGCTCATACCCCAAAGATGGATGTTCCCTTGATTTAGAGAGTTTTGCTCTGGCTCCTTTAATTGGTGTTAATTTGTTCTTGTTGAAGTGCATGCGAGTAATAGCCTACCCACAAGATATATAATAAGCTAAAAGCTATAGTTATAAAATATTACATTAGGTAACGAAAACTTAAAAGGTGTCTTGTAAATGCAGTACATAATATTACAAAAATGGCGAAAGCCAGTAGAAGAGAAGGAGATTATAGATGGAGAAAGTTGTGCCAGCATCCGCGGTTACACAACTATCTAAAGATTAACTATTAGGTTATATGGTGTATATACGTACTAGGAGAAATAAATGAGAGGATAAAGGTATAATTTATCATATCTTTTGTTTATTCGGTTCTTCTTAAGTGTTGTTAACCATGAAAGTTTCTTGTAGGACTAGGATTAGAGACCCTATTACTAGTAACCTTAAATAAAAAATACCAGGGTATTACGGGAAGCTGACTTAAAACCTAAAGAGCTTGGCGGCTTTTTATAAAACCAGGGGAGCTTGTCATGTAAACGATGATCCGCGTTAAATTCTACCTTCCCTAGGATTCAGTTTGTATACCTCCGTCTAAAGTTAACCTTGATAAAAGAAAAGTAGTTAGCGTGAGAAAGTATTTTCTTTACGTCAGGTCAAGGTGCAGCTTATGGGAAGGAATGGGTGAGCTACTTTACTATTAGTGAATGGTCTCGTTAGCTAAAGCTAAGGAGTAAACAGTACTTGGTAGTAATTTTGTTTTAAAATGACAAGATGAAATTATCATTAAAAAGTGCACAAATCGCCCGTCGATCCTCCCTAAAGGGAGGATAAGTCGTAACAAAGTAGTCTTACTTGAAAGTGTGTCTAGGTGGTGATAGTTTTGGTCTTATTGTTGAAGACTATTTTGATCTTTTTATGTGTAGCCTTGGCAGTGGGGTTTTATACTTTAGTAGAGCGTAAGGTTTTATCTTATATTCAAATTCGGAAAGGACCTAACAAAGTTGGTCCAAGGGGTTTGTTTCAGCCTTTGGGGGATGCTATAAAATTGTTTAGTAAGGAAACTGTGATTATTAATTTGTCTAATAAGGTTATGTATATGGCAAGGCCTGTAGTTTCTGTTGTGATTATATTTTTTTTATGGAGTTTATATACCTCTCCATATTCGGTAGTTTATTTAAAACTTGGTTTGTTATTTTTTTTGGTTGTTTCAAGGTTAAATGTATACCCCATTTTAGGCTCTGGTTGGGCTTCTAATTCTAAATATGCTTTATTAGGTTCTATTCGAGCTGTAGCTCAAACTATTTCTTATGAGGTGAGTATAGCTCTTATGATTTTGTCATTATTAATAGTGAGTGTTAGCTTTAATTTTTTAGATATTTATTATTCGCAAGTTTTTTTATGACTTTTGTGTCCTTTATTTCCAATTTTTGTTATGTGGTTAGTGACTATGTTGGCTGAGACTAATCGGGCCCCCTTTGATTTAGCGGAAGGAGAATCGGAATTAGTTTCAGGATTTAATATTGAATATGGGAGAGGGGAGTTTGCTTTGCTTTTTATTGCTGAATATGGTAGGATCTTGTTTATGAGGTTAGTTACTACTTGTTTGTTTATGAAGGGATTTATAAATAGTTCTTTTTTTACTATTTTTAAAATACTGATGGTAGGTTATTTTTTTTTATGGGTTCGTGGGTCTTTTCCTCGTATGCGTTATGATGTCCTTATGTCTTTGACTTGGAAGAGTTTTTTAAGTTTGGTTATTTCTTTAGGTTGTGTTTTATTATGTTTTAGGGCGTAATAATAGTAGGATTAAAAGCCAATGAAGGTGTTCGATTGTTAATCGAAAGTTTGTATTTTTTTTATACTTAATCCATTGGGATGTTGGAGAGCTCTATTAGTATTAAATGGTATAATTGCCTTCCAAGCAAAAGGTCTAACGATGTTAGATAGAGTAGTGGGAGTTGAAAAAAAAATTTTTGTGTCTTAAGCATAAATAATCTTAGTAAAGGTGATAGAAAAGAAGGTTATAGGTAAGTACCGATAGGGAAGCAATTAAAATGATTAAAGCTGAGTTTTATTCTTCTACCTTGTGTATTATGGGCTTCCAAAATAGATCTTATATAAGGTTAACCCGAAAGTAAGTGGGCTATTTTTAGCCTGTTAAGAACGCAGAATTTAAGTGTTTCAAAACTTAAGGAAGAGTTAAAAATAGAGATAAGATGTCATTCGCACTTGCAGATAGCTGGTTGTTCTTTAAATGCATTTAAGTGCATTTTCTTTGTGAAGAAGACTAATTCTGGGATAAGCTAGTATTAGTAGAAGATTAGGTTTATTGAAATTGATAATTAATTTATTTAGGCTTAGAAATAGCTATAGTATATGAACCTGTTATTAGGTAGATATTTTTAAAATATAATTTTAATCAAAACATTCTTTAATTAAGGGATAACTAAGAGGAACATTTTATCTTAGATTAAAATGGTTAGCATGATTATAAGAAGGAACTTAAAAATAAGTAACTTTTTTAAAATACAGAAAGTAACTCGGCAAATAGGAGCAACGACTGTATAACAAAGACATAGCTTTTTGAATTTATGAAAAGTGCTGTCTGCCCGGTGACCCATCAGTTAAACGGCCGCTTATGTGCTAAGGTAGCATAATAATTTGCCTTTTTATTGGAGGCTAGTATGAAAGGCCTAACGAAGCTCGTCTGTCTCTTTGTATAAATTAAAATTGATTTGCATATGAAAAATTATGTATTCTGATGTAGGACGAGAAGACCCTATAGAGTTTTAGTATAATTTATATAATAAGATTATTAACAAAAAGCTAGATTAAGGTGTTATATGAATATACTTTTATTGGGGCAATATAAGATTATAGTAAAACTCTTGAATGTGTAATTTACGATAGTAAAATTGAGATCCTCAAAGAGAATTAAGAAAAACTACCTTAGGGATAACAGCGTAATCTTACCAGAGAGGTCTAATCGAAGGTAGGGTTTGCGACCTCGATGTTGGACTAAGAGAACTTTAAAGTGTAGAAGCTTTAAAAGTAAGCCTGTTCGGCTTTTAATATCTTACATGATCTGAGTTCAGGTCGGCGTGAGCTAGTCCGGTTTCTATCCTCATTAGAGAATTAAGACCTTCCTATATTACGAAAGGAACCAGGAAGGAGATTTAATCTTTTTGATTGATGGAAATATTTATATTAAAATGTTAGTGCTTTAAGTTAGTTAAACTGTCAACCTTCAAATTTGGAATCAAGAGTGTTCTCTTAAGCATTAAACAAAGAAGATAGGCAGATTTAGAATCTGGTTTTTACAATTATTTGTACTTTGTTGGAGTTGTTAGAAGGCAATTTTGTGAAGTTTAGGAAGTATTTATCTAGATCGTGGTCG